CGAATCTGTTATTGAGAGGTAAAGGATTAAATCCTTTTAAGAAATAAAGTTTTTGGTCGGAATATGAATCCAAACCGAAAGACCCCTTAACTATTAAGGGGGTTAATAGAACGAATCACACTTTTACCACTAAACTATACCCGCTACAATACGATTATTGTATACAAGGGGACCTTTTGTCGAACAAGGGAATTGGATATAATCAAGATAGGATCATAAAAGAATCATGAAAATAAAATGAGAGTGTTGGCATTTTTCATGGGGGAACTTAATGAGATTAGGAAACGAGGGTTCAGTTAAATAACTAAATAACAAGTTTTATCCGGCGGAATTTTGATAGATACGGCTCGACAAAACCGCCGAAATCCCACCATCAAAATGCATTGTGTAAGAATCCATAGTTTCATTTTTTTTATCTTTATTTCAATAAAGTAAAAAAGGAAAGTCAATAAAAAAGAAAGAATAATACGAAATGACACTTTGATTTTATATTTATATATAATTTGATTTTATATAATAAGAATGAAAATAGTCCTTCTTCTTTTTGTTGTTGCTTGAATAGCAAGATTTTTGTTTTTAAATAAATAAGATAAATCATTTTATCTATGATTCGTTGAAACAAAAAAAGGGCCCGGCTAGGTACTGACCAGGCCAGGCCATGGGAATAAAAAAGCCTTTCGGACAAAATAAAAGCAAGGAGCTATTCTTTATTTTTCGTTATATTTATATATTGTATTTAGTATTGTCTTTATTTTTTTATTTATATTGGATTTTTAGAGACCTTACTTTAATCTAAATGTAATTACTGATAAAAGTTGTATATATAATAAAGAGAGAGAAAAAAGCGAGAGAAAGAAAGACTTTTTCAATCTTTACTTTATGTGTTTTACTTTATGTGTAATGTAACATAGTAATTATATTTTTTTTTGAATTGGGAGAGATGGCTGAGTGGACTAAAGCGTCGGATTGCTAATCCGTTGTACGAGTTATTCGTACCGAGGGTTCGAATCCCTCTCTTTCCGTTGATGGCTTCCTATTTATCTTATCTTTCAAATTTTGCAAACCCTTAGTTAAACGTGTGGAATAGATCAAAAAATCCTAAGCCTAATCAATTTGTGAAAAATCACGTAAAGAAAATGAAAAAGCCCCTTTTATTTTAGTCTTCACGCCCAGGATTACGTCCTGGATCATTAGATAGGAATCCGAAGATGAAGAGAGAAACAAAGAATATTACTACTGTGTAAACAAAGAGTTTGAGAGTAAGCATTACACAATCTCCAAGATCATTTTTTTGAAAAAAAAAAAAGAGAGAATAGATCCTCCATTACCAAAATTTTCTTTTATACCTACAATTAGATATTGTGGGGAACCCTAACCCTATTAGGGCCTTTCGCTGGAAAAAAAAAAAGGTAAGAATGGGGAAATGGGGTGATCCAGATTTATTGCAGCTCTCCAAGAATTTCAATGTTTGAAGCGAGGGTTCATATTGTAAGACTTATCTGATCTTATCAATTGTTATAATTTTTTCTCGAATAAATCATTAATTTTCTAGGATAATATTAAAGATCTCATCGAAAACTTACAGCAGCTTGCCAAACAAAGGCTAAGAGAAAAAAAAGCAGAGGTATGACTGGCATAAAATTCACGATTGGATTCAAAAAAGCATAAGCTTCGGGCAATTTGGCGAAGAAAAAACTACTCGAATAAAGGGCAGAATTAAGACAGATACAGCTCAAATTAAAGATATTAAGCATAACAGACATTTTGTTCTTGGAGATAATTGCATTTTGATTGATTTATTGATATAAGGAAAAAGAAAGAAAGTAAAGTGGACCAAAAAATCCTTCTTTTCTTTGAACTTACCCAATCAAAAATCCTCCAATTCTCAAAGGAGAATAGAAGAAATCATACTTTCATACAATATCTTAATTGAATTATATGTAATGATCAATAAATTCAGTTTAATTCTATATCGACAGGTATCAAAATCCTATCAGCAATCTAATTTATTCTATAGAATATTTGGGTTGGAATTGACGAAAAACCAATACCAATATTAGTCTTTATTAGTGTCGAATAGAAATCTAAGTGGGGCGTGGCCAAGTGGTAAGGCAACGGGTTTTGGTCCCGCTATTCGGAGGTTCGAATCCTTCCGTCCCAGAGTATATCCATTTTATCAGAATCAAGATTGTGTTTTGGATAGAATGTGATTCTTGTTTCTGATTTTTCATGATTCCGAAAAGAATCATATCATTTTTTTACAAAATGAACTGAATCCAGTTGAAATGATACGCAAATGTAACTGGATCTATTTGTGATCCAGGTAAGATGGGAACATAGATAGATCACAAGAGTTTGAATTCAAAAAAGCTGGGTGGGCTTTTCATCATATGCGCATTAACTTCATCTTCATATTGAGGGAAGTTTGTTAGTTAGAAAAACCTTATGACCATATTATTTGAATTTTTTCAATGATACATTTTGAATCAAAATGGGAAAGAAAAGCACCTATATTCCCTATCTCTTATTCCCTATCCCTTCAATCAGGGAGTCTGATTATTAATTATCTGTCAATCCCCGAATTCTAAGGATCTCTTGAATTCTAAACAAAAGGGAGTTCTCGGTACTAATTGAATTCAATCAATGGGGATTAAGCCTCTTAAGATTGGGTTAGGGTAAAATAAAAATAGGAGCAAGGACTTAATCTGAACGTGTTTGACTTTGTACCTAGACAAGATAGTTAACATCCGGTAAAAGAGGATCCTTTTTTTATTTAGGACTCATCATCCTCATAGAATTCGGGAAGTAGATAGGAGTTAATCAGTAACGGAAGGTATTAATTTGAATATCTGTGTTTGTCCGAATCTCATTAACAAACAATCAAGTTACAAATGTAACCGACGTATTTTCTTTGAACCTTATTTTGAGGTATTTTGTGTTTGGCTCTAATGAATAATTAGAAATCTATATTCAGACAGGAGTGATTCATACATTTTATTCACTTTAGTTTATGACAAGATTACAGAAAAATTACTACACAAATAAAATATGAAAATGCGTATAAAATGAGGAAATGTTTAGCTTATATGTATGTATTGTTATCGTTTTTTATTTAAGTGACAAAGATTTGTGATCCCTTACCTTAAATTTTCAAATTTCAATATTTAACATAGAATATCTATAACAGTGACAATTCTTCAGTCTATCTAATATATACAACAAACCCCTATTTTTTCGGTTCTTATTTGATTTTCTCACTCAGATGAAAGAATAAGGACCAAAATATTCCCTTACATCAGTTTTTTTTATCCATCTCACGAAAAAAATTGGCTTTATTCTTCGATCTATCTATCTGCTTTAAATCATTCATGATTCAATTTGAAAAGAAAGAGAGATTTATCTCTCTTATGTGCGGTCCTTATTGGAAACCTTTATTCAAATAATGATGTCAAAGTAGGAAACTTTTTCAATTATAATTTTTTGAACTATTTTAAATGATTCCTTTTGAGTTGAATCTTTGGTACTCGAAGAAGTGGGAGGTTGGTAAATCAATCCTCTTGAGTCACTTAAAGATATGCCGATTCAAAAAGAACTCATTTATTCGTTGTTATTTATCTTATTTTGTTATTAAAAAAAGACGTTGCATTCATCATTCATACAATCAAATTTGAATTCTTGTTGAGACTTTTTCAGAAAAACATTTCCCCATCTATATAGAAGAATAAAAGTATAGATTACTATGTACCGACTGAACCAATGACTATTCATGATTCGATAATGGAATCATTTCCATACCGGTTCCAAATTAGAGGAATGTTATGGTAAAACTTCGTTTGAAACGATGTGGTAGAAAGCAACGTGCGACTTGAAGGACACGATCCGTTGTGGATTCTTACATCCACCATTTTATATAGGAATGAAGATGCTCTTGGCTCGACATCGTTTATTCTGTTCCACTAGAACCCCTCTTTCTTGTTGGGTTGTAATGCAAATAGTACATGATGGAGCTCGAGTAGAAAGTATTGATTCATTTCTCGGGAGCAAGGATCTAGGGTTAATGCCAATCAATAAATCGGAACAACTTCGTAAGTATATCTTCGATATAGAAATCGAAAGGATCCAATTTGAGCAAGTTTCCAATCCAAAAGGAAGTTGGATTTGTTGGAATTGATAAAACTCTTTCGATACAAAGTGTATCGCGCGGGAATCAACTGTTCGTATGATTCTTTGATAGAAATTTTAAAAGGTGTGTTGCTGCCATTTTGAAAGGATTAAGGATCACCGAAGTAATGTCTAAACCCAATGATTCAAAACAAAGATAAAGGATCCCAGAACAAGGAAAGACCCTTTCAATTGTCTCAATAACTGGATCAGACTGAAGAATCCAAATAGGTTTTAAACGAGACAAACAACAAGGGGTTAAAGACCACTCAATAAATGCCTAAAGATTTTTCTTTGAGCTATTTAAAAGTTATCCAACTTGAGTTATGAGTACAAATGATTTTTTTTCTTTTTCAGGAAGGAAGAAGAAAAAAAGACTTAAATCATAGTCTAATTGATTTTATGATTTTATGGACCCGCTTGCCATTAGAATTCTATACTATAATTCTATACATCGATGGATATAACTTCGAATCATTTTTTCTCGAGCCGTACGAGGAGAAAACTTCCTATACGGTTCTAGGGGGGGGTATTGTTCATCTACATCTATCCCAATGAGCCGTCTATCGAATCGTTGCAATTGATGGTCGATCTCGAAGAGAAGGAAGAGATCTTCAGAAAGTGGGTTTTTATGATCCGATAAAGAATCAAACTTATTTAAATGTTCCTGCTATTCTATACTTCCTTGAAAAAGGCGCTCAACCTACAGGAACTGTTCATGATATTTTAAAGAGGGCGGAGGTTTTAAAGGAACTTCGGTCTAATCAAATCAAATTCAATTAAGGAAATACAAAAATAAGGGAGGGAGTGGTGACTCGTATATAGCTTTGTATAACCTT